CTATATATTAACGATCGGGAATCGTCGAGGTATTTGTTCAAATAGGTATAATCCATGTAATCGAAGAAACTATCAAAATGAAACGGTTGACGATAATAAGTATACGAAAGAGAAAGAACCCTATTTTTGTAGTTCCTATGATGCACTTGGAGCTTATCGGCAGAAACGAATCAATTTAGATAGTCCTTTGTGGCTCCGGTGGCGACTCGATCAACGTGTCATTGCCTCAAGAGAAGTTCCCATCGAAGTTCAATATGAATCTTTGGGTACCTATCATGAGATTTATGGGCACTATCTAATAGTAAGAAGTGTAAAAAAAGAAATCCTTTGTATATACATTCGAACAACTGTCGGTCATATTTCTTTTTATCGAGAAATAGAAGAAGCCATACAAGGGTTTTGTCGGGCCTACTCATACGATACCTAAGCTAAGTAATTATGTGATACCGTGGGAATTCGGTTCTCTACGGCTCAACCGGTATCATAATTCCTGAATTTCTACGTGAATCAAGATCGAGGAAAGGAAGTCTTCAAATCACTGACTCAAACCCATTGTCGAATCCTACTCAGCGGAATATGGAGGTACTTATGGCAGAACGGGCCGATCTGGTTTTTCACAATAAAGTGATAGATGCAACTGCCATGAAACGACTTATTAGCAGATTAATAGATCACTTCGGAATGGCATATACATCGCACATCCTGGATCAAGTAAAGACTCTGGGTTTCCAGCAAGCCACTGCTACATCCATTTCATTAGGAATTGATGATCTTTTAACAATACCTTCTAAGGGATGGCTAGTCCAAGATGCTGAACAACAAAGTTTGATTTTAGAAAAGCACCATCATTATGGGAATGTACACGCGGTAGAAAAATTGCGTCAATCCATTGAGATATGGTATGCTACAAGTGAATATTTGAGACAAGAAATGCATCCTAATTTTAGGATGACTGATCCTTCTAATCCAGTCCATATAATGTCCTTTTCGGGAGCTAGAGGAAATGCATCTCAGGTACACCAATTAGTAGGTATGAGAGGATTAATGTCGGACCCCCAAGGACAAATGATTGATTTACCCATTCAAAGCAATTTACGCGAAGGACTCTCTTTAACGGAATATATAATTTCCTGCTACGGAGCCCGCAAAGGAGTTGTGGATACTGCTGTACGAACATCAGATGCTGGATACCTCACGCGTAGACTTGTTGAAGTAGTTCAACACATTGTTGTGCGTAGAACAGATTGTGGCACTATCCGAGGTATTTCCGTGAGTCCTCGAAATGGGATGACGGAAAAAATTTGGATCCAAACACTAATTGGTCGTGTATTAGCAGACGATATATATATGGGTCTACGATGCATTGCCACTCGAAATCAAGATATTGGTATTGGACTTGTCAATCGATTCATAACCTTTCGAGCACAATCAATATATATTCGAACCCCCTTTATTTGCAGGAGTACATCTTGGATCTGTAGATTATGTTATGGTCGGAGTCCCACTCATGGCGACCTGGTCGAATTGGGAGAAGCAGTAGGTATTATTGCAGGTCAATCAATTGGGGAACCAGGGACTCAACTAACATTAAGAACTTTTCATACCGGTGGAGTATTTACAGGTGGTACTGCAGAACATGTACGAGCTCCTTCTAATGGAAAAATAAAATTCAATGAGGATTTGGTTCATCCCACACGTACACGTCATGGACATCCTGCTTTTCTATGTTATATAGACCTGTATGTAACTATTGAGAGTCAGGATATTCTACATAATGTGAATATTCCACAAAAAAGTTTTCTTTTAGTTCAAAACGATCAATATGTAGAATCAGAACAAGTGATTGCTGAGATTCGCGCTGGAACATCCACTTTCAATTTTAAAGAGAGGGTTCGAAAACATATTTATTCTGACTCAGAGGGAGAAATGCACTGGAGTACCGATGTGTACCATGCGCCTGAATATAGATATGGTAATGTTCATCTCTTACCAAAAACAAGTCATTTATGGATATTATCAGGAGGTCCGTGCAGATCCAGTATAGTCACTTTTTCGCTCCACAAGGATCAAGATCAAATGAATGTTCATTCTCTTTCTGTCGAACGGAGATCTATTTCTGACCTCTCAGTGACTAATGATCGAGTGAGACACAAATTGTTTAGTTCGGATCCTTCCAGTAAAAAAGGGCAGGGGATTCTTGATTATTCAGGACCTGATCGAATCATATCTAATGGTCATTGGAATTTCCTATATCCTGCCATTCTCCACGAGAATTCTGATTTATTGGCGAAAAGGCGAAGAAATAGATTCATCATCCCATTCCAATATGATCAAGAACGGGAGAAAGAACTAATGCTCCGTTCTGGTATCTCGATTGAAATACCCATAAATGGGATTTTACGTAGAAATAGTATTCTTGCTTATTTCGACGATCCCCGATACAGAAGAAGTAGTTCAGGAATTACTAAATATGGGACCATAGAGGTGGATTCAATCGTCA